CTACATAATGATTATGGCCCCAAAACCGGGTGAATAGTGAGTCATTTCATATTCTATTTTTGAATAGGTACGTAGCGTCGATTCTAACTATAAAAATATAGAAAACGTTTCAGCAAAGAAAAAGCCTTCCTTCAAGGGCAAGGGGGGGGGGATACATTTTTTTGTGAAAACTGTTAAAAAAATAGATATATATCTATTCATTTTTGCGAAGTCACGTCTTTTTCCAATATTTATTCTTTATTACATTACAATATTTATACCAGAAGATTTAATCAATGAATTAGAACGAATCAATCGATCCATTTTTTTTTATACTATGTTTCTAATGGATACGTTTCTTTTAGATCATGATTATATTTTCTTTTTTAGACTATGATTCCATATTCATAAAATTTATAAGATTTTTTTCCAGTTTTAGATCTTTCAATAATAACTCCTTACTCCCATGGATCCATTTCAAATTCATGAATCATCCCAGGAATTTTTCTATTTGATTGTATAGTTTATACCCACTATGTAATGCACACAACACAAAACAGATGGTTATTCTATTTTCATCATAGAATGATTATTCGAGTCTTTTTAACCTTTGGGTCATATCAATTAAACCTTCTATAATTAGCCTAATCGGTAAGATAAATTCTTTGATTCTTCAACTTCGATGAAATCGGAATAGTTCCTTTCATTCTTAGACAACTACATTTGGATTAAATTAAATCGAATCTAATCGGATTCAAATATTTTCTTCTATTGATTCCTTTCAAAAAAACAAATAATTTGAATAATTTGAATAGAAGGTCATATCTTTTTTTTAATGATTCTTTTTTATGTTATTTCGTACTGTACAATTAATTCCTTTGTTTGTGGGATCATTTTCTCGCAAGAGGTAGTTAAAATAAAAAAATTATAGAATGGATTGTTACTTATGCCTAGATCTCGGATAAATGGAAATTTTATTGATAAGACCTTTTCAATTGTAGCCAATATCTTATTACGAATAATTCCGACAACTTCAGGAGAAAAAGAGGCATTCACCTATTACAGAGATGGTGCGATTTGATTTTTTTATTTACTGCTTTCAGTCTTCGGAGAAAGATACATTATTCGGGATAGAAAGAAAACAAATTTGAAAGAAATCTACGCTTTTTGTAAAGGTGAAGTTTGTAAATAAAACAATTCCTTCTGTCGTGTATCCACGATTAATGCAGCCTCAGATGCTTCAATTATCAATTCTAGTATTCAGCGAAAGGTTACACACCTATCCTATGGGTTAAGTCAACCCTACTCCACGAGTACCGATAGGCAGCCTAGGGGAAGAAGCACTACGCCTAGGAATCAACAATACGAAAACTTTGTTAGAAATTATACCTTTTCTTTGTCGGGATCGGGACTAAGAAGAATGGTTGGGACAACAAACATCCATCTCGTTCGTATTTTGGATACCCGTATAACCATCGAAGACTGTTGAAGTGACTAATTCCTGGAAATTGAGGGGTGTTAAGGACAAAGAAATTGTTAGAGTTATCATTTTTATAAGGTACTTGATGTTAAGAAAAGATCTTTTACAGGAAGGTTGGCTAGAAATTTCTTGTAAAAACACTAGCCCCCTTCGGTTCATAATGAAATTATTTCAATCTTTTTTGATTCCAGATATTCTTCTCATTATGCACATAAAAATCAAAAAAGGAGGAGCCGTATGAGATGAAAATCTCACGTACGGTTCTGGAACGGAGATTCTTTGAATCGAATGACGACCGTAACGGATGTCAGCTCAATCCGAAGGAAATTATGCGGAAGCTTTACAGAATTATTATGAAGCTATGCGACTAGAAATTGATCCCTATGATAGAAGTTATATACTCTATAACATAGGCCTTATCCATACAAGGAACGGAGAACATACGAAAGCTTTGGAATATTATTTTAGGGCGCTAGAACGAAACCCGTTCTTACCACAAGCTTTTAATAATATGGCCGTGATCTGTCATTACGTGCGACTATCTCCACTATAGAAAGAAAAAAAAAGGAAAGAAAGAGAAAAAAAATGCGCGAATAAATACTCGAAAATAGGCTTTCTACATATCATAGGTATCGTCCAAAACAACGATTTTTATCAGCTGTAGCAAAGAAAAAGAAAGAAACTTCGTAGAAGTCGAAGTAGGAAGTAATAGGTATGCCTAGATCCTTTAGTCTATGGATAAAGAAAGGGTCTAATTGACAGAAAAAGCACCGTAAAGATCAATTAAGTGAGATTTTGGTCCGATACAATAAGAACTGCTTACTTATGTAACGATAGGAGATAAAAGTTAGGAATCAACTTATGTAATAGAGTCGATCCCCTAAGGTATTGAGCAGCGGTGTAGAATCAGATCCCAAAGATAGTAAGTCTTTTCTTTGCTAAGGAAGAAAAGACTTTTTCAAAAATTCTATATCTATATAAATTTATATATGAAACCGAGATAGTTACCTTTCAGAAAACTCTAATGATAGCGGAAAGACC